TTCGGACTATCTATGGGGTATTAGGAATCAAAATTTGGATATTTATAGACAAAGAATAATAAGAATCATATTTTACTTGTCTTTAGATTCTATTTCGAGATATAACAAAAAATTCTTTCATTTTTGACGTTCAATCAAAAAAAAAATGAGCAGTTCTAAATTATATAAGGTTGAATAAAAATTTGATTGATCATTTGATTTGCTATGCTTAGTGTGTGACTCGTTGGTTTTTTTAAGATTAGGATTCACAAAATGGACCAGACCGGCCCATAGTACGAACTAATAACTCTAAGACTAATAACCAACTCATCGCTTCGCATTATCTGGATCCAAGAAATCAGTCAAGATATGATATATCAGTCATATCATTCATTATAGCAACTGAAAGCTTCTTTTGCATAATCAAAGGAAAAACCAATCTGATTATGAGTATAAGTTGTGAAGCAAAATAACAAGTAGACAGATAAATGGAAGGATGAGAGAAAGAGAGAAAAAGAAAGAGTAATGATATATGATTCCTATATGTAAGGTCTATGAGTCATCTCATAATAAAAAAAAAAAAAAGCAATGTAATAAGGCATCAATGTGGATTCATCCCTAATTAGATGAATATCTGTTCATCAAACAAAAAATCAAGTAAGAGCCTTGAGTCAATAAAGACTGAGAAGATTGATTCAAGAGAAAATTAAGCAATTTGATTGGAGGCTCCATTGTCAAATTCAGACCTAACCATTAATCGAGAAGCGATGGGAACGACGGAACCCGTAAATGTATAGGATTCTCTTAAAAATGAAAACGAATCCTAATGATTCATGGGTGGGATGGCGGAACAAACCAGAGACCAATTCATTTCTTTTTATTCGAAATCTGAGAGGTCATGAGATAACCCGACAATTCAAATAGATATTGAAAGAGTAAATATTCGCCCGCGAAAGTTTTATTGGATTACTCATGTTGATCCAATATGAAATTAATATGATTCAAAATGCAAAACAAAATAAGCATTCCTTATAACAAGACATTAATTATCTATAAATAAAATATAAATAAAATCCAGATTGAATTCTCTATATTCATATTCAAATAAAATATACAAATTTATAATAGATTGAACGAAATCTTATCTTAAAGAATCCCATGATTCAATTTATTTATTATTTATTAAATAAAACTACATTTTATTTATTAAAACCTTTTTAGTTATTTTTTGCGAGGAGCTGGATGAGAAGAAATTCTCATGTCCAGTTCTGTAGTAGAGATGGAATTGAGAAAGAGGCATCAACTATAACCCGAAAAGAACCAGATTCCGTAAACAACATAGAGGAAGACTGAAAGGAATATCTTGTAGCGGTAATCGTATTTGTTTCGGCCGATATGCTCTTCAAGCACTTGAACCTGCTTGGATTACATCTAGACAAATAGAAGCCGGTCGACGCGCAATGACACGAAATATACGACGGGGTGGAAAAATATGGGTACGTATATTTCCAGACAAACCAGTTACAGTAAGACCTACAGAAACACGTATGGGTTCGGGGAAAGGATCTCCCGAGTATTGGGTAGCTGTCGTTAAACCTGGTAGAATCCTTTATGAAATGGGTGGAGTGGCCGAAAATATAGCCAGAAAGGCTATTTTAATCGCAGCATCAAAAATGCCTATAAAAACTCAATTCATTATTTCAGAATAGAAATATAGAAAACCAAGAGAAAGAGGTCTTAGAAATTAAAAAACAATTGTGGATTTTATTTTTTTGACAAACAATATTTCTTTTTTTCTTCGTCCTTTGTTGCATTGAAAGAAGAGATTCAAAAATGATTCAACCTCAGACCATTTTGAATGTAGCAGATAACAGCGGAGCCAAAAAGTTGATGTGTATTCGAATTATAGGAGCCAGTAATCGCCGGTATGCTCATATCGGTGATGTTATTGTTGCTGTGATCAAGGAAGCAATACCTAATACACCTCTGGAAAGATCAGAAGTGATCAGAGCTGTAATTGTACGTACTTGTAAAGAACTCAAGCGTGACAACGGTATTATAATACGATATGATGACAATGCTGCAGTTGTAATTGATCAAGAAGGAAATCCAAAAGGAACTCGAATTTTTGGAGCAATCGCCCGGGAATTGAGACAGTTAAATTTCACTAAAATAGTTTCATTAGCTCCTGAAGTATTATAAGTATAAGATGAGACTTCAATAGAATTATCTATTTAAACAAAATTATTGAAATGATATAGATTTGTTGTGGATTATGTCTCAAGTAGATTATATTATGTCTTATGCATATATCTTTAATACTAATAAATAAAAAAACATGTTGATTATATCAAAATTCAGGAGAAAGAAGAATTTACGATGGGGAGGGACCCTATTGCTGAAATAATAACCTCTATACGAAATGCTGACATGAATAGAAAAGGAACAATTCGAATAGCATCGACTAACATCACCGAAACCATTGTTAAAATACTTTTACGAGAAGGTTTTATCGAGAACGTAAGAAAACATCAGGAAAGCAAGAAATACTTTTTTGTTTTAACCCTACGACATAGAAGAAATAGGAAAGGATCATATCAAACCACTTTAAATTTAAAACGGATAAGTCGACCCGGTCTACGAATCTATTCTAACTATCAAAAAATTCCTAGAATTTTAGGCGGGATAGGTATTGTAATTGTTTCTACTTCTCGAGGTATAATGACAGACCGAGACGCTCGACTAGAAGGAATCGGCGGAGAAATTTTGTGTTATATATGGTAATCAATCCATTTAATATAATATCCGAATTGTATCCGAAACCTTCCTATTTGTGAAAAAAAAGAAAAGGGCAAATTGTCTACTAATATTATTCCTCCTGTCCTACATTAGTTGATACTTCGAAATACCTGAAATGAAAGAACAAAAATAAAAAAAAAAATTCATGAAGGTTTAATTACTGAATTTTTTTTTCAATGGTATGATCAGGATTCCTTTCGATAATGAATATATGATTGTAGATTATGCTTTAGAAACGACCTAAAGAAGTTTTTTATACGTATACTATCAGTAGATAGGGTAAAAATTAAATTTCAATTAATTTAAAGTAAATCATTATGATTCAACCCACCGGGGCATATAATTGTTAAAATCCCTAACAAGGGTTAGAATAATTAGGTGTTTTTTCAACTTCAAGATTCCTTTCAGGGGGCTACATTTGAGGGTTAAAAAATTTCAAGAAACTTATTTTCTTCCAATGAATTCGAGATTAAGGAATAACAGCTATGAAAATAAGGGCTTCCGTTCGTAAAATTTGTGAAAAATGTCGGCTAATCCGCAGGAGGGGACGCATTATTGTAATTTGTTTGAACCCGAGACATAAACAAAGACAAGGATAATTCTTCTAGTTAAAAAAAAAAAAAGAGACTCCTAAAGCAATCTTCCATTTTAAAGAAAACGATAAAGAAATAAAAATAGAAGATCTATTTTGACATGAAATGGATATATCCATAGATCTCTGACTTATTTTTATAAAATGATAAAATATGGCAAAACCTATACCAAAAGTCGGTTCACGTAGGAATGCACGCATTGGGTCACGTAAGGGTGCACGTAGAATACCAAAGGGGGTTATTCATGTTCAAGCAAGTTTCAATAACACCATTATTACTGTTACAGATGTAAGGGGTCGGGTGATTTCTTGGTCCTCCGCCGGTACTTGTGGATTCAGGGGTACAAGAAGAGGGACGCCCTTTGCTGCTCAAATCGCAGCAGGAAATGCTATTCGAGCAGTAGTGGATCAAGGTATGCAACGAGCAGAAGTTATGATAAAAGGTCCGGGTCTCGGAAGAGATGCAGCATTACGAGCTATTCGTAGAAGTGGTTTAGTATTAAATTTCGTACGGGATGTAACTCCTATGCCACATAATGGCTGTAGACCTCCTAAAAAAAGACGTGTGTAGGAATAAAAATAAAGACTAAAGAGATTTCAAGAGAAATAAATTATTTAATGAGTTGATCAAAGACAAAAAGAATATTACTATGGTTCGAGAGAAAGTAAAAGTATCTACCCGGACACTACAGTGGAAGTGTGTTGAATCAAGAATAGATAGTAAACGTCTTTATTATGGACGCTTTATTCTATCTCCACTTATGAAAGGCCAGGCCGACACAATAGGCATTGCGATGCGAAGGGCTTTGCTTGGAGAAATAGAAGGAACATGTATTACACGTGCAAAATCTGAGAAAGTACCACATGAATATTCTACCATAGCGGGTATTCAAGAATCGGTGCATGAAATTTTAATGAATTTGAAAGAAATTGTATTGAGAAGTAATCTGTATGGAACTCACAAGGCATTTATTTGTGTCAAGGGTCCCGGATATATAACTTCTCAAGACATCATCTTACCACCCTCTGTGGAAATAATTGATAATACACAGCATATAGCTAGCCTAACAGAACCAATTGATTTGTGTATTGGATTACAAATTGAAAGGAATAGAGGATACGGTATAAAAACGCCAAATAACTTTCACGACAGAAGTTATCCTATAGATAATGTTGTATTCATGCCGGTTCGAAATGTGAATCATAGTATTCATTCTTATAGGAATGATAATAAAAAACAAGAAATACTTTTTATCGAAATATGGACAAATGGAAGTTTAACTCCTAAAGAAGCACTTCATGAAGCTTCCCGAAATTTGATTGATTTATTTATTCCTTTTCTACATGCGGAAGAAGAAAAGTCACATTTAGAGAACAGTCAACACAAGGTTACTTTACCTTTTTTTCCTTTTCATGATAAACTAAGAAAAAATAAAAAAGAAATAGCATTGAAATCTTTTTTTATTGACCAATCAGAGTTGCCTCCCAGAATCTATAATTGTCTTAAAACGTCCAATATACATACATTATTCGACCTTTTGAATAAGAGCCAGGAAGACCTTATTAAAATTGAACATTTTCACAGAGAAGATGTAAAACAGATATTGGACATTATAGAAAAGAAGTAAAA